AATAAGATAGGAATCTAACCTAGTAAGATATGAATCTAACCTATATGAATCCAAATTTGGATATTTATAGACGGAGACTCATAAACCTTGCCCTTCCCTTCAATTCGTTGCTGGAAGAAAAACCGAGAAAGCCATTTTTTCTTTTTCTGTTGAATCAAAAAAACTGAAATAAAAAATGCGCATTCTGAATTCTTCTTAATTCTCTCGGGGTTAATAAAAATTCAATTGAACGTTTGATATAATTGCTATGCTTAGTGTGTGACTCGTTGGTTTTTTAGGGCTAGGATTCAAATCAGCCCCATAGGATAAACTAATAACTATAGAAATAATAACCAACTCATCGCTTTGCATTATCTGGATCCAAAGAACCATGACAAATCAATCATAACCTATATGAATTACATAGAATAAGATATAATTCTAACCTAGGAAGATATGAATCTAAGCTATATAAAAAACATATAGAGAGACTTATTGGAGGGTCCCATTGACGTGCATCCAGTAGGAATTGAACCTACGAATTCGCCAATTATGAGTTGGGTGCTTTAACCATTCAGCCATGGATGCTTAAGAGGGATCCTCGTACTAGGGTGAGTTCAATTGAACTCAAATCTTTTTTTGAAACCAATCAAATTTAATTTTAGGAGGCTTAAACTACTATGAATCTACAAGTCAAATTCTTTATTTTAGAATTGAGAGAGATATTGAGAGAGATCAAGAATTCTCAATCTTTAGTCTCTTCATGGAACCAATTCAATTCAGTGAGATCTTTCATTCACATTTTTTTGGACCAAGAACGTTTTCTAAAACTTTTTGATCCCCGAATTTGGAGTATCCTACTTTCACGGATATGCAATCCGCCGGGTTTTCCTTTACGAATGAAAATCGCTCGATTTTTCAATTTCACGATCAAGGGTGTAATACTCTTTGTAGTATCGGTCCATATATATCGTATGAACACTCGAAATATGGTCGAAAGAACAAATTTCTTGTTAGGGCTTCTTCCTATACCTATGAATTCCATTGGACCCAGAAATGGTACATTGGAAGAATCCGTTGTGTCTTCCAATATCAATAGGTTGATTGTTTCGCTCCTCTATCTTCCAAAAGGAAAAAAGATCTCTGAGAGTTCTTTCCTGAATACGAAAGAGAGTACTCGGGTTCTTAAAAAGTGTAGCATGCCTGAATCTAACTGGGTTTCGCGGTGGTGTAGGAACTGGATCGGAAAAAAGAGGGATTCTAGCCAATTGAAAGGATCTTCTGATCAATCCATAGAAGATTTGGATTCTGAGGATATGGATTCTGAGGATATGGATTCTAGCCAATTGAAAGGATCTTCTGATCAATCCATAGAAGATTTGGATTCTGAGGATTCGGAATATCGCACATTGATCAATCAAAGAGAGATTCATCAACAACTAAAAGAAAGATCGATTCTTTGGGATCCTTCCTTTCTGCAAACGGAAGGAGCAGAGATAGAATCAAACCGATTGCCGAAATGCCCTTCTGGAGATTCCTCAATGTCCCGGCTATTCACGGAACGTGAGAAGCCGATGATTAATCATCGGCTTGCGGAAGAAATCGAAGAATTTCTTGGGAATTCTACAAGATCCGTTCCTTCTTTTTTCTCTGACGGATGGTCAGAACTTCATCTGGGCTCGAATCGGACTGAGAGGTCCACTAGAGATCAGAAATTGTTGAAGAAAGAACAAGATCTTTCTTTTGTCAGGCGAGCGGAAAATAAAGAAATGGTTAATCTATTCAAGATAATTCTCTATTTACAAAATACCGTCTCAATTCATCCTATTTCATCAGATCCGGGATGTGAATCAGAAGAGAGATTTCAAGAAATGGCAGATTTATTCACTCTATCAATAACTGAGCCGGATCTGGTGTATCATAAGGGATTTTCCTTTTCTATTGATTCCTACGGATTGGATCAAAAACAATTCTTGAATGAGGTAGTCAACTCCAGGGATGAATGGAAAAATCAATCTTTATTGGTTCTACCTCCTATTTTTTATGAAGAGAGTGCGTCTTTTTCTCGAAGGATCAGAAAAAAATGGGTCCCGATCTCCTGCGGGAATGATTTGGAAGAGCCAAAACCAAAAATAGTGGTATTTGCTAGCAACAAGATAATGGAGGCAGTCAATCAATATAGATTGATCCGAAATCTGATTCAACTCCAATATAGTACCTATAGGTACATAAGAAATGTATTGAATCGATTCTTTTTAATGAATAGATCCGATCGCAACTTCGAATATGGAATTCAAAGGGATCAAATAGGAAAGGATACTCTGAATCATAGAACTCTAATGAAATATACGATCAACCCACATTTATCGAATTTGAAAAAGAGTCAGAAGAAATGGTTCAATCCTCTTATTCTTATTTCTCGAACCGAGAGATCCATGAATCCGGATCCTGATGCATATAGATACAAATGGTCCACTTGGATCAAGAATTTCCAGGAACATTTCGTTTCTGAGCAGAAGAG